GGAAGACCTTGAGTTATATCACCAGATCTTGATTTTTCATATATAAATGTAACTAATGTATCTCCTTCGTAAATGATTTCCCCATAATGTCCATGAACAGTTGCTCCTGGAGTAGCCAAATAAGGCTTAGCTGATCGTATTACCACAGAATCAACTTGAAGAATTAGAACTTGACCCGATTTTAAATGGGGTCCTTTTTTGGCTATACATACATTTTCACAAAGAAACTGCCCAAGACTAACGATTGTAGATGTCTCTTCACAATAATTGTAATGGAGAAAATACCAATTCAAATTTAATGGATTCAAAATGATGTTACTGCAGGAATAGGGATTATAAATTTTACCATTTTCATCCAGTAAATAATATTTAAGTATTTGAAAAATATTTTTTAAATTATCAAGTTGGAAATAGTTAGTTACCAAGATCTGATTATGGGTTATTAAATGGGAAAATAAATCAAAATTAGAAATTGGAAAGCCTGTTCCTAAGGGGCCCAACAAATTTCTAATTGGAATTAGGGGGTCTTTTTTGATTAATTCTTTTAGAATATTGGGAGATTTTACATCGTTGAATGGGCCTATTCGAGAACAATTGGATGATGACAAAATTATCAAAGACTGAGATTCCTTATTTCGATTCAATAACGTATGAATAGTTCCTTGATTTGGATTAAGGGATTCTTGAATCCTTGCCTTGGAATAGGAATAAATGGAAGAAAATGGATTGACATTAGCGCGATCTGATCCATTCTCAGAGATCAATCCTGAACCCGATAGATCGTTCCTTTTTCCGGTATACGAAATAGGTGACTTTGCTAAGTCGATTCTTAGAAAATCTCTAATCAAACCATTTGTCCTTATTTCAACAAAGGAAGCACAGGCCTTTTCAATCTTTTTGTCTTGGTCCCAATTCAACACTAAACAAGTCCGAACTAATTGAATACTTGTGTCCCAAATTTCAAGAATTGGGTCGTAATAAAGGATATAATTGACAACTCGAAGTTGTAGATTATCACTTTCCTGCAAGAGATCCGGCGGGAAAAGTCTTCCTAAATTTATACCATCCGTTTTTTTATATGGGACTACGGGTTGAACCAAAACAAAATATTTTTTTTCATACCTGGAAAGTTTCATTCGTTGGATATATAGCCAATTTTTTAATTTTTTGTATTCTTTGGAATTTTGTTTTCCCCCTCCTGGTGGTATCAATCGGAATGCCTTATTTGTCTTTCCAGGAAAATGGATATCTCCAGAAAATATTATCAGTTTAATTTTTTCTGCTTTTTTCTTCACTCGGACCAATCCGCCTACCCGACTTCTTCTATTTAAAGTGATTTGTGTATCTACCCCAATAATACTATTGTGCCGTACCATTATGGAAGAAGATTCGGACAAAATGTGGACTTCCACGGGAATAAAAAAAAAAGGATTTACTTCCTTTTGGTATTTTGGCCAAAATACCTTGACTCCTCGATACTCAATCAAATCCTCTTCGTTGACGATTGAATTCAGTTCTCTGGTCTCATATTTAGTAAGTCCCGAGCTCTTTCTGATATAGCGAGGATCATCGAAATAAGCAAGAATACTATTTCTACGGAGAATACCATTTCTGGGGATTTCAATTGAGATACCTGAAGAAGGTATTAGTTGGTTCTCGCCTTCTTGAATTGATTCGAGTGGGATGATCACTCTATTTCTTCGCCTCTTTGCCAATAAATAAGAATTCCCCTCGAGAATGGCCGGATATCTAAGATTACAACGACCAATACATGTCATTCGATTAAGTTCTGAATAATCAGGAATCCTATCTCTTTTTTGATTTTTACCAGAAAAATACGAACTAAAAAATTTGTGTCTCACTTGATTATTAGTTACTGAGGGGTTAGAAATATATCTTCGCTTAACAGAAAGAGAATAAGCGTTCATTTGATCTTGATCCTTGTGGATCGAACAGGGGCCTAGACTGGATTTCCAGGGCTCCCCTAATAATATCCATAAATGACTTGTTTTTGGTAAGAGATGAATATTACCATATGTGAATTCAGGTGCATGGTACACATCGGTATTCCAGTGCATTTCACCTTCTGAGTCAGAATAAATATGTTTTCGAACCTTCTCTTTCAAATTCAAAGTGGATGTTCTTGCGCGAATCTCAGCAATGATTTGTTCTGATTCTACATATTGATCGTTTTGAACTAAGAGAAAACTTTTGGGTGGAATACACACATTGTGTATAATATCTTCACTCTCAATAGTTACATACAAGTCTCTAGAACATAGAAAAGCAGGATGTCCATGACGTGTACGTGTCGGATGAACCAAATCCTCATTGAATTTTATTTTTCCATTAGAAGGGGCTCGCACGTGTTCTGCAGTACCCCCTGTGAATACCCCGCCGGTATGAAAAGTTCTTAATGTTAATTGAGTGCCCGGTTCTCCAATCGATTGACCTGCAATAATACCTACAGCTTCTCCCAATTCGACCAGGTCATCATGAGCTGGACTCCGGCCATAACATAATTGACAAATCCAAGATGTACTCCTACAAGTAAAGGGGGTTCGAATAGAGATGGGTTGTGCTCTAAAAGTTATGAATCTATTGACAAGCCCAACCCCAATATCTTGATTTCTAGTAGCAATGCATCGCGAACCTATATATATATGATCTGCTAATACACGCCCAATTAATGTTTGGATAAAAATCCTGTCCGCCATCATTCCATTTCGAGGACTTACAGAAATACCTCGGACGGTGCCACAATCTGTTCGACGTACAACAATGTGTTGAACTACTTCAACAAGTCTGCGCGTGAGATATCCTGCATCTGATGTTCGAATAGCGGTATCCACAACTCCTTTACGGGCTCCGTAGCAAGAAATAATATATTCTGTTAAAGAGAGTCCTTCACGTAAATTGCTTTGAATGGGTAAATCAATCATTTGTCCTTGTGGATCCGACATTAATCCTCTCATACCTACTAATTGATGTACCTGAGAGGCATTTCCTCTGGCTCCCGAAAAAGACATTATATGCACTGGATTAAAAGGATCGGTCATCCGAAAATTAGGATTCATTTCTTGTCGCAAATATTCACTTGTGGCATACCAGATCTCGATCGATTGACGTAATTTTTCTACCGCGTGTACATTCCCATAATGATGGTGTTTTTCCAAAATAAAACTTTGTTGTTCAGCGTCTTGAACTAGCCATCTTTTAGAAGGTATTGTTAAAAGATCATCAATTCCTAATGAAATGGATGCGGCGGTAGCTTGTCGGAAACCCAGAGTCTTTACTTGATCCAGGATATGTGATGTATATCCTATTCCATAGTGATCAATAAATCGACTAATAAGTCGTTTCATGGCAGTTCCGTCTATCACTTTATTGTGAAAGACCTGAGTGGGTCGTTCTGCCATCAGTACCTCCATATTGCGCTGAGTAGAATTTGACAATGGGTTTGAGTCAGTGATTGGAAAACTTCCTTTTATAGATCTTGATTCATGTAGAAATTCCGCAATTCTAGTCCTAGTTAACCCGGTGAGACTCGAATTCCCGCTGGTAGCATAGAATTACAACAGCCCTGCCAAAACCCTTGTATGGCTTCTTCTATTTCTCGATAAAGAGAAATATGACCAAGAGTGGTTCGAATATATATATAAAGAATTTCTTTTTTTATACTTCTTACTATTAGATAGTGTCCATAAATCTCATAATAGGTCCCCAAAGATTCATAGTGAATTTCGATGGGAGTTTCTCTTGCAGCAATAACGCGTTGATCTAGTCGCCACCGCAGCCACAAAGGACTACCTAAATTGATTCGTTTTTGCCGATAAGCTCCAATTGCATCATAGGCATTACAAAAAAAGGGTTCTTTTATTTTTGTATACTTATTATCTTCATTTTGATAGTTTCTGCGATTACATGGATTATACCTATTTACACAAATACCCCGACGATTTCCACTCGTTAAGACATAGAGTCCACTAAGCATATCTTGAGTTGGTGCAGAAATGGGATCTCCAATAGTTGGAGACAAAAGATTCATATGAGAAAACATAAGTAAACGTGCCTCTGCTTGAGCTTCCAAAGATAAAGGCACATGAACAGCCATTTGATCCCCGTCAAAGTCTGCATTGAAGCCCTTACAAACTAATGGATGTAAACAAATAGCACGCCCCTCCACTAAAATAGGGAGGAATGCCTGTATGCCTAATCTATGCAGAGTAGGCGCTCTATTCAACAATACAGGATGGTCATCCAGAATTTCCTGAAGTATTTCCCATACAATCGGTTTTTTTTTCCGAATTTGACTCTTAGCAACTCCGATGTTCGAAGCAATATTTTTTCTAATTAGGTCGCGAATTACAAATGCCTGGAAAAGTTCTATTGCTATTTCCCGAGGCAATCCACATCGATGTAATGAAAGTGAAGGGCCGACGACAATGACTGACCGTCCTGAATAATCGACCCGTTTACCAAGCAGAGTCTCGCGAACTCTTCCTTCTTTGCCTTCAATTACATCTGAAAGCGACTTGTAAACTCTATTATGATCATCCCTCATTGGTTGTCCACAAATTCCATTATCAAGAAGTGCATCCACGGCTTCTTGTAGCAATTTTTCCTGAGATATTATTAATTCTTCTGGCGTAGCTATACTTGTTGTTAATAGATCTGTAAGAGTATTATTCCGATAGATAATTCTTCTATAGATTTCATTAATATCCGAGGTCACTAGTTTATCCTCATCTATATGATAGATTGGTCTCAACTCAGGAGGAAGAACTGGTAATAGACACAAAACCATCCATTTTGGTTCTATATTTGTTCGAATAAAATGCTTAGCCAATTCCATGCGTCTAAGCAAAAAATCTTTTCTTCTTCCAACTTTCCGATCGTCCCATTCATTCCCTGTCGGTTCCTCTTCCTCCAATTCTTTCCATTCTACCAATGAAGAATCTATAATAATTCGTAAATCTAGATTGGCTAATTGTTGTCTG